TTAAAAGGGCCTTTTTTATTTAATTCCGGAATTATTCACTATGTGGATAAAATATCTATATGTACATATATTATAAACATAAGTATATATGCATTAAGTACGTGCAGTAGATACATAGTGTCTAGTGGCTCATTGTTGAATAATAAAATGGATTTACCTAGGAAGTCTAGGAGAAAATGCAATGAATTGTTTCAAGACCGACTCGAATAGAAATAAATTCAATTGAAATAATTCAAAAAAAAAAAATACTACTACTAGATTTCTAATGTCGATTCTAATGAATAATTCGTCAATGACGAATAAAAAACAATTCTATGCAATTCTGAAAGGGGGAAAGATCCCTCGGCTAGAATCATTTGATTATATTGACAATTTCAAAAAACGGATCATACTATGATCATAGTATGATGGCCGTTGGTCAAGCGGGCCCCCATCGTCTAGTGGTTTAGGACATCTCTCTTTCAAGGAGGCAGCGGGGATTCGAATTCCCCTGGGGGTAGGGTACTACGAAAGGAAATTGATCATGGATTACCAATAAGTCGAAAATTGATTCTTCCTGGGTCGATGCCCGAGCGGTTAATGGGGACGGACTGTAAATTCGTTGGCAATATGTCTACGCTGGTTCAAATCCAGCTCGGCCCAATAATTCGCCAATCCGCCATGAGATGATATAACTCCCTTTGTACTTCAGAAATACCCGATCCGGAGATAAAAAAGAATCAAATTTTCTGCTAGATCCCGTATTTCCCTGGGATTGTAGTTCAATTGGTCAGAGCACCGCCCTGTCAAGGCGGAAGCTGCGGGTTCGAGCCCCGTCAGTCCCGACGGATCCAATAAATATATCAAAAAATCTCTCCCTTTTTCTGAAGGGGACCGGGGGAAGAATTCCATTGTCAAAGCAAAGGGGAAATCCTTATTTCTTTTTTCTTTCCTTTTGGTAGGAGAAAGACATATGCGGTTGGATTAGTACAATTATTGGTAGCATTATAGTCAGTATTCCAAGAAATGCTGGCTTTTTCGATTGCCCCCGATGCATGTAATGGAATCGAGTACTATACTTTTTTGAGGCGCGCATACACAAAAGGAATTCCTTTCTTGTCCAATACAAAATTGAATATAAGAAAATACTTTCCAGAAAAAACAAAAAAAAAACAATTTATTTTTCTGGCTACGGATTTATGGAACCTGACTTACTAGTTTGAAGTTGCAAAATAGATTTCATGCAAATTGCACACTGAGCTTTTGGTATAGGTGTCCCGGGGCTAATAATCTACGAAGAAAGGAGGGGGAAGGACAGATCAACCAAAGATCCTACTCCTCTTAGAAAGGCGAATGAATCATTTTTCCTATTTTTCATTTTGTTTTAAGGCCCCATCGACGAAAGAACAAATCGGAAAATAGTAAATTTGATGAATATTCATTTTATACGGTCTCATCTTTATCACACTTCTTTGTCTTCCAAGTCAAAAATAGTTTCGTTCTAAACTCCTTTCTTTTTCCATTTAGCTTTTATTGTTTGTTTGGGTTTGTAACTATGTGACCACTGGAAGTGGAAGAGCTATTTGATGAGACTTCATCAGATGATTGTACAAGAAGGAACTAGATAGATTAGAGAGAAAAAAAGAACAGATAATAAAAAATGATAAATAAATAAAGGAATTTTGGGTTAGGTCAGCAATCCAAGTTTGGGGCGGTATGGATAAAAGAACTTCCTATGTTATACTATTCAATTCTCGACGACGAATTTATTTGATAGTTCAGATATTGTTATTCATGATATTGATCTGATTCAAGATCATCGAGAGGTAATATTCATTCATTGAATTTACAGGCCAAAGATTTATCATCTCTATGGGATTAAATCCCGAGTTATTGCGAAGTAAAAAACCGATGAGATTATGGAAGTAAATATTCTTGCATTTATTGCTACTGCACTATTTATTCTAGTTCCTACCGCTTTTCTACTTATCATTTATGTAAAAACAGTCAGTCAAAACGATTAATTATTAACTAATTTGAATGAAACTTGACTTCTGAGTTCTTAGCCAAAATTGACGAAATAAAATGAAAAAGATTCCAATTTCATGTCTTAAATGAAATGAGTGGACTAGAATCGGCAGTATTCTAATAGATAGATAGTATGGTAGAAAGAAATAGATGAATCTTTCTACCATACTATTTATTAGTTAGATTCTTGTTATAAAGCTGCCCCCTGGAATAAAATAAAGATAGAGGCTGCATTTGATATGGATCTATATATCAATCTACAATATTATCTTGATATATGCGAATATCAATTCCATATATGGGATTGACATAGCATCCAATTCCATTTATTTGCTATATCTATTTGTTCTGATCAATCTGAATTACTCCTATGTCTTATAGTTTGAATTACTATATTTTTGATTTCCAATATGAATCTCGGTATCTATTGAGAGAATCAAATCAATGAAGCAAAAGCGATAGATATAGGCATATTCAAAAAATCACGTAGTAA